GTGCCTGACTGATGTGATGGCTTTCCAGAGGCCGGTGAAGACTACCAGCCAATGATGGATCTGGGCCTACTACCGCAAAGTAGCCTATGAAGTCGTGAATCACGTACTAAAGTAAAACGACTTGTCCTCCCCAAAAGAGCAGCTGAAATCAACCCATGGCAAAGCAGCATACCCGTTTAAGCATAGTCGCTCGTCTAAGGTTTCGGGACAAGAAGAGAGGCGATTTCGAGTGCTCATGTGCCAATTTCGGGTGAGGTAATATTAATATTAATTGATCCTCCGTAGTTGATGAACCTCTTTCAGAGCCTAATGTGACTTTGAGGGTTGATTAAAGACGGGAATAAGCCAATAAACATAGCTTTCTTGCTTGTGTCTTACTTATAAAGAGCTAATTCCTGACTATAAACACAAAGGGTCGGTGGTAGTAAAGGTAGGAGAGCCGGCTTTGTCAGCCCCGGCTGAGTTCGTTCCTCCCCGGCTTACGGTTCAGTTACTTGCCTTTGAACCTACGCTCTCTCCTTGGCCCGGTGCGCCTTCTTCGGTAAAGACTGTCTCCTTCCCTTCTGACTTTCCTGAGCGCTTAGGATCACACTGGAGTAACAAGACGACCAGAAAGACCGGTTAGGAGGGAGAGCAAGGGATATTCTAACAACGGTTATTGCTAAGACTGGTTATTCAACAGCGCATACTGGTCTACGAGTACTAGGCATGCATGCCCCACCTTCCTCCAGGTTATACAATATCTGGTTCGATAGGACCAGGAGTGAAGTTCCTATTAAGGAAGATGTGCCAGTGCTTTCCAAATTTTTATTAAATGTCGAAAGAGAGGGTGGAGTTCTCCATTCTCTATCTATTCTAAACTTTCTAAGTCAAACCAATCCTCAGATGTCTTTCACTATCTGGGATAGAACTTCTTTATCTGCTTTTTTTCCTTGACCTGACGGTTCAGAGTGCCCCCTAAAGAAAGCTCTTTCATACTATTACTTTCCCCTAGCCACTAAGAAAATAGAAGCGAATCTACCATACGTCTCTGATGAGGGAAAGATCACCTCCGCTCTATTCTATGAATCTTGCTGCTCGTGAAATCACAGAAAGAACTGCTTTTCGAAGATCAGTAGAAAAAGAAAGAGCTGCGTAAGTTACGAACGAGAGCACTCCTGCGGCTGCTTCTACCGATTGGTATGTATGTTCTTCAGATCTTTTCAACGAATGGGGCTTCTTCCCTGCTCTATCCGCTTTTGACCCTCTGGTGGGCGAGAAGTCTTGACTGCCGTCCTTTGAGCTACTAGCTACCCTTGTGAGAGAAATTCCCTTTTGCTACCGACTGAAGCGAAGGTTAGCGGCGTTAAATACCGTATGTCCTAAGTCTTACTGTCCTTACGTCATTGGCGCCTGCTGAGTGAGAGATTTCTGGTTGAGCTCTGTCTGAACGGAACCAATAGGCTTAAAGCGGTTATTCGCCTCAAGGGTAATCTCACGACCAGATGCGCGAAATACCCGGTTTTCTAGTAAAAAGATCTGCTAGCTATGGAGAAAGGCTCCCGTCGACCTTCCTTCGATGACATCTCTGAGGCTCCACATTTCTTTATAGTCAAGAAAGCGAAAGAAGGCCTTTACCTCTTCCTTTGCACCTTCGGATTCACTTTCCCAAGAAGCGGATTCTTACACCCTTCCATCTTGCTCGCTCTAAACTATCCATAGTCATTAGTCATTAATGTGTCACTTCCTTGTCCGATTCTACTACTATGAATCCTTCCTGCCCCTCACAGATTTAGTGAAAAGAGCTAGATTCTGCGGATTTGAGGCATCAAGACTAGTTTCAAAGGCCTTAATCATATCCTCGCTTTCTTAACTTAATAAAATAGATGTCTCGCCTGCCGAATCCTTTGGGCATCCATATAGCAGATCTGTGGGAAAGAAGACTCGAAGCAGGTGCCATTAGGCTTGCTAAAGAAATGCTTATCTCAGGGCTAACAGGAAAATCCCGAACACCGTCTTCAATAGCTGCTGATTCGAGAACAAGAACCATGGCATTCGATGCAGCCTAGTCCCGTCTTTGTCCTAACAGCTGAGCCAATAGCAGCGCATTCAATAGCAGCAGCAGCCTAAAACGCACGGAGGGAACGTGCTACTTTATATTTATAAAAGACCGGTATTTGGAGTCAACTTCCTTCCTTGCTTCCCGTGATTGGCTTCGTCGGAGCCTATTCTGTGATGGAGAGATCGAAAGCATTTTCGGGAAAACTTTCTTTGTTTTAGGAATGTCAAGTGTGAAGCTTGACTTTACCCAGACTACTTTCGTCTGAAGTTGTCTACCGTACTTGATCAGTCAAGGGCTTTAGCACCTCCTTGTGCCATTATGCCATTAGAGAAGTGCATTCGAGAAGTCAGACTTTCATTAGCAATTCGCTTTCTTCATGGTTACGCGGGCAATTCAACAACATATGATTCGCCCCGAATATCTAACATCTGATTCACCGGCATACGATTAGCCGGCAGTTCCCGTTTATCCCGAGCTAGGAGCTCCGCTTTCTTCCGACTCTGAAGTCGCAGCTAAAGCAAGAGGTCATATATAAAACGAATAGAAAATCAACTTCAGGCAGTGGATTCGAAGCAAGAAGGATTTGAAGTCCTGTTGCATCTTCTCTCGGCGAAAAAAAGGTCCTACTTGCATGTGTTAAGCATATAGCTCGACCATGATTCTTCCCTTCTTTAACCGGGGGAAGTACTTCTGAACCTATTTTCTACGCTTTCTTCTCTTATGCAATTGCAATTTCTGGTAGGTTAGAATCGAACTAGCCGACATGAGAAAGAGTTTAGATATCCACGATCAGTAGATAGAGAATCGAACAAGTTGCGGGAAAGAGCTGGTAGTATATCGTATAATACGATCAAGGCTGCTTGAATACACAACCCCTTCTCAGATCCATTTTTTGGTCTTTGTATGAAGAGAAAGAGAAAAGACAAGGGGGGCTAGGGTATGGCTTATACAGCAGAGGAATTTCATTCCGGGAACCCGTCTATGAGACGGCTATGGGTATAGACAGACATACCCGAAAGACCATTCCTTCACCACTTCAAAGAATAGACGGAGACGAGACGTACGATTGAAATCACGTTTATGAAAGCAATGGCTCTTAGCCGACTAAGATGACCACATAGTGGTATACTACTTCACGTAATTCACGTAATTTTCCACTTTACCACTATCAGACTAGACCGGAGCTTTTGAATAGGGCTTTGAGGATAAAAAGACTAGCCGGAAAGCCATTCCCCTGCTTGCGACCGCTGGACCACTTGGAATGATGGAAAAGAGAGTACAGAGAGCATTCCATATGGGGCTTCCCATCGGGGCTACCATTTTCTCAGGCCCGATCGAGGTTCTCTTCTTTCCCGTTCATATGAAAAAGACCTGCAATGCTAATCTCGTTAGGCCACCCGAACCCATCGAACCGGAGTTAGATAGGTGAAAAGATAACAAGACAACACCTGCCTATATCGCTCCTGTCTAAGCGAGCGAGACTTTTTCCATTGATATTTCCATATCATGTAGCGAGACTCCACTTTAGATCCTGCGAGCTTAGTTTATGAATTTAGTTTATGAATAATGCAGCAATCGTAGGGTCGACAGTACCGGTGGGCTTTGAGCTACCAGAGCAAGGAGATAGAGCTTGAGCTTTTCCTTCATGGACCAAGGCGACTCTCGTTAGCTCTACTTGGGCTTAGTGCGATTCGAAACTGGGATTTTTTCTAGCCCGAAGAACGAACAAAGACAACAAGGAGCGACTGATAAGGAGCGGTTCAAGCTTTCTGGCCATTCCAACTGCCTCCATTATTCTACTTTTTAAGCGCCATAAGCAGCCAAGCATAGTGGTTCGCTCAAGCAATGGAGTTTGCGAAACTTCCGTTCCGGTAGTCCTTAACGCAAGGAAATAGTAAGATCAGACCCTCGAATTCGATTACACACAAGCTGCCAAGTAAGCTCTCGAAAGAGCTACCTCAGAATGAAAGCTACATCAATCCAAAGGAATTCAATCCGTTATATCTCCACCTCGTAAAGCCGTAACAGCATCGACTCATTAATGCGCCCTCAAGGGGCAGCCTATGGAACAAGGAAGAGGCTCGGCAGGAGACTCGCAACTAAGCACCTAATTGAATCTGGATTAAGCTACTTGTGCACCCGCAGTCGGTCTGGTGGTTTCGCCGTCTATGTATGACGTACATAGCACTAACTCGACCTTAGGGGGCAAGTAGGCCAGGCCTCTTAAGGTTACCTAGTTTGCTTAATCGCAATGATCATTAGAGCTCTCGATACCGGCTGGATCGGCGCACCTGTCACTCACACTAAGAAGAAATTGGAAACTTAGTTTCATCCATCACACGAAAGAAAAGATCAGACTCGGCACACGGGAAAAAGAGTTCGTTTACACTTCAATCACCACAAAGTGCTGGGGCCACTGGAATAGAAAACTCATAAGACCTAAAAATCATCACTCTGCTGCAGAAAAGAAAGGGAATCTATCTCCTACAGGTCTGCTGACGAGAGCGTCGATTGCTATTCGACGAAGGAACTTTGGATTTCTAGACACGGCAAAAACAATCAAAACTAGTGTCGTCTGCGCTGACTTATTGACAAGTTAAAGAAAGTCCAAATTAGCACAATCTTTTGGATATCCTAACGGGTAAACTCCAACCTCTCGCGGGCTGTGCCTGAGACCCCCTCTTAGTCTTAGGAGATCCCCTACGAACGGTCTGATAGAACCGGGAAAAAGAAAGTAGATTCAAAACTAGAAGACCAAGAACTTAACTGCTGGAGGAAGTCAAGCAAGCAGCAAATGACATAGATATAGGGTGGAATCTTGTAGGGAGGTGCAGATTCATTTCTGAATAGCAAAGAAGATCAATTGAATAAGAATAAGAGAGGAAAGCACGACTTCTTTCTTTCATGATGTAGTTGTCCTGCTTGAATCGATATTGGCTTAGATGTGATGCACCCAGAGAAAGATCATAAGGCTAAGGAGAATTGACACGAGTTTGAATAACTTCTTATCATGTTCAAAGCCGATTGCCCGCAGCTTTTGGGGGAAGAAAGACTAGTAGCACCACTTCTCAAGATAGAATGTCCCAAGTGAGTCGTAACAGGTAGTCTGAATCAAAGACTGCCCTTTGATCTCTGTTTTTACATTCCCCTACCCCTAGGGGTAGGGTGAGAAAAAGAAATGGAACTATCCAATCTCACTGTCAATGCAATTACATGATCTGTCAGCGCACATCCTTGCCAATCTACTTATGAGGAGGAGGTTTTTGAAGGGTCTCTTGATGCAGCTGAAAACTCTTTTTCTTCTCTTTCAAGACAGATGGCAGACTTGTCTCCCCTGCACTCTGGTGCTCCAGACGTAATCCACCAAATAAAAAAATTTTTGTGCTCTAGTATGGATGTGTTGGCTGATGACGCGTGCATAGCACCTTTCTAGGATCTGATCAATGCAGTCCTTTTGACAGAGCCGACTTCCCCAGCTTCCTCTAATAGTAGTTGAGAAGTCAACTACCTCTCTTAGACTATGGACGAGAGTCTAAAGCTTACTGTAAGTGCCTTTCCTACTGCCAATGAACTGTTTACTTCGCCTATACCAACTCTCCTTTCGTGGGTATCGTAAAGATTCTTGTCAAAAAAGAAATATGATGGAAAAGGTTTTTCAAAGGGTAAAACCCGGAAAGCTAGTGCTCGTGAATGGGCTCCTTACATGCAGATTCTATTAGCTGTCCTTAGGCTTCCTCTTATTTCGATAAAATCCTCCCTTTATTTAATAACTCGTGCTTGATGCAATAAGCGCAAGGAGATTAAGCGTGTTTTTCCACAGATTGAAATTGTCTTGAATCGGCATACAGGCAAGTAGTAGATCTATCCTCCAAGCAGGTAATGAACTGGCCAGTGAAGAAGGCATCTTTTCCTTCCTAATACTTCTTTTGAAGGTTTCCGTCTTTTACTTGCTATTTATCTTGTCCGGTGACGTATTTCTATTTCTTTATCAGCAGGCTAAAGTCCCGAACTCCTGCTGTAAGACTCGGCTTCTTTTTCCGCCGAACGTAGGATGAAAAGAAGGGAAGATTAGAGATTGACCTCTCTCTTCCTGAGAGAAGAAGAACCAAAGGGCATCTTTTTGGACAAAAAAACCTTACAATGAAGAAATTCGCATTTTGGGTGAACTGGCTGGAGATATAGGTATCCCACCATAACTCATCCGAACGCTGCACGACGCTAGCCAGATCCCTAGGACGGGAGAGAAAGTTGAATAACAAACCATTGTACAGCAAAAAGGCTTCTTTGAGCCTGACCTCATCAACTGGATCAATTCGAATGCGAAATGGCAGTCTTGCAAGGGGGAAAAAAATCATTAAAACGTGCAGCAGGAGGTTCTTCATTTCCTCACATAGAAAGTTGTCATCCATGGCGGAGCACTCTAAGTGAGCGCGAGACGGTGTTTTTTTTGGAGGGGTGTGTTGCGAAGAAGGAGTGTAGTTCTGTACTGGCTTACTGATGGTGGCCGAGTCCTCCTCTTTGATCTTGAAAAAGATAGTTATGATTACGAAGCCGCTTCCTAAATAGGTGTTAAGGAGCATATCAGAGATGTGCATGTTCAAATCTGAAGGCAGGTTTGCATTACATCTTGATCTCTGAATCTTAACTTAATTTAGGGGTTCTTGATAGTGACTTTTTCACTCAAAAAATGGGCGCTTTTTCATTCAATAGCTCTTCTTCTCTTGAAAACGAAAATTCCACATTTCTGTCTCCAGAAAGTAACAAGTCAAAGGGACATCGGCGAACCATGGAAGGATACGATCCTGTGGCTTTCAAAGATGGGGTACTTCTCATGAGGTCAAGATCTATTCCTTTCATTGTTAGACAAGGAGCGAAGCTATGCCCTCTTGTGGGGCAAGTTATTGATTTTCTCCCCTTAGACTTTCATATACCATGAGCTTGGTTCCCCTTGGCCGGGCATAGAAGTCAACCATCCCTCTTTTTTCTCTTATCCAATGGTTGGTGATCAATTCAATCCCTTGTAAATAGAAAGGTGGACACACATCCGCCTCTTCAAACTGAACTACTTTTTTTTCTTGCCGGCAAGCGCTACGGCAACGCTTATGGCTGCAATCCAAACAGCAATGGCCCTCGCGGATTTCTCCTGCGGCTCATACATAACGTCAGTTATCTGGTCCCCCCTATCAACAGCTATCCCTTTGGCCGCCTCTACCCTATGATTTAATATATCTGTTTTTCCGCCTGCACCGCATTCGCTATGTGTTCTACGCCTTCTATGTTTAAAAAGAGGTTGATTACATCGGGTATCTTTCCCCACCCCGCATCCTAAAGCATGGAATGAGGGCGTAAGCTATGGCGGAAAGGTCTCCTCCGTTTATTCCTTTGTTTATGTTATGGCACTGCTCATCTGTGTCAGCTGCCACCATTGTAGTCCGGGCTTGTTTCTCTTTTGCACGAGTGCATTTCTGATTCTCGGGTACTTGAGAAGTTCCCTGTGTGTTGCCGCCATTTGCTGGTTTTTTGCAATCTCGTGGTTCATGTTTTATTTGTTGTTCTTTTTCTATTATGTATTGGTGCCCTACTCGTTCCGTAGATACCCGTATCTTTCCGCATGTAACATTTTCCCCTGTTTTTCGTTATTAGCTCTCGGCCGGTTCTCGTTTCCGGCCTTTTTTACGATGTTTAACTTCCGGTAAGGTTGCCTTTTCTGGCCAAAAAATTCTTTTTTGGGACGCCCATTTACTGCGGGCAGGTTATCTCTTAGCTATTCTTCTACTTTACGCTATTTCTTCGTGCGTGAGAGTATGCTTTCTTTTAAGGCTTATACATACATTATTTTTCTGCAAGCTGCGAGGGGGGGAATTGGGCAACCGGATTGAACTGATTAGGCAAAGCAAAAAAGAAGAAAATGCCATTGACATTGAATCAATAGTAAGTAAGAAAGCCAAATAGCCTATAGCCCATAGTTGGCTGCTTCTAGTGGACAACTAGGCTTTGAGGGAGGAAAGAGAGCATATTCATCTGACTCTAGATCTATAAATTTGCATTTCCATTCCCAGTGCAAATGATGGGCAATTGACTGTTTGCACGAGTAGGCTGTTAGAATGCCCTGTTTGTGGAAGGGGAAGGTTTTACATATCTATTATCTTGCCTCCTCTGTTTGTTTATCGCCGCGATTCCTTATCCCTATCCCTTTGTTGATGAATCCCATCTCTTCCTTTCATTTCTTCTCTCCTCAAACGAAAGGTCTTTCTTTGTTTAGTTCAAAGAGGGGTATTATGACCTGGTGGAAAAAGATCTTAAATGGCAATGGCTTTTGTTATATTTGTTATAAATGGAAATGTCGCTTTTTTAGCCTTCTCGGGCAGCTGCTATTTGAAATCCATTCCCGCTGCTGTCGTCAACGGTAGAACTCCTCGGGCATCCGTCCGCTTCTGGAGTTCAGGACTGAGTCTCGATCTCTCCGTTTGCTGTTCCTGCTGCCCCGGTGAAAGATCGAATAAATGGGCGATATCAGGCCGATGCCTCCCCTTCAATGTGCAAGATTGAAGTTCTGTATCAGCTTATTGATGTTGTTGAAGTAGCGGTTGAATTATCCATTTCCGTTTTGTCCATGGAAGTTGGGAGTTCAGGAAGCTCGCTCTCCCCTAATTGGGCCAAAGAGAGAAAGTTCTTTATTAGAGCAGTATCCCGGGCTACTCCCTAACAACTGGCTCAATGGCAATGCTTTGTGCACTTAGGCATTGGCTCAAGCCGCCCAGGGATGAAGTCGCTGGTCCTTTACTTTAGGGCCAGGGATGAAAGTGTCTGGTTTGATAGAAGCAGGCTTCCCTTGTTTGTTTTCTTTTTTTTTTTATTTCATTTAATGCCTATTGGTGTTCCAAAAGTCCCTTTTCGAAATCCCGGAGAGGATAGTTCAAATTGGATTGACGTATAGTGCGACTTGTCAGAGACATTGGGTCATTATGGGATTTCCCCGTTCTCTACCCCGATCGAGATATCCTCTATTTCACCAAAGAAGGATTGATTAAATCATCCAAAAATTAGAGCGTGAAGTGGCAATTAGATCTATGCTTTGGAGGTATTCAGATTAATATTATCAATTAGAATAATTTATGGTTAGCTTGTTTGGACCAATAAAATGAAGTATCCGGGCTCCGCTTAGAAAAACCCAATTAGTACTATATCCATGATTACTATTTGTATCATATTATATTTATAAATTATAAATAGGAGTCATTTCTAACTGCTAATCATAATCAATCGAATAATTTGATAAATACGTCAAATATTTTGTGGAAGGCGTGAAATGAATTGAAAAAAAAAGGAAGTTGTAGCAAAAAGACGCGGTATTGGGGGCATTTGCCCTATATATGCAAATCAAAATCGGGCAGATCTTTACTCGGAGTAGAGCACAAACCTAAAAGAATTAAAGAAGCCCACTCAGGAACAAGAGAATGTTATCGTGATTTGAATTGGATCCCGATGAAAGAATACATCAATGAGAAGTTAGTTTGATAAGTTTAATGATGGTAAAAAAACCATCTTTCTTGAAAAATGGAGGAAAAACCCCTTCGTTATTCGTTAAATGGGATCTACATATTGATTCTTTTTTTTTTTCGCGATTTTTGATGAACCGTATGCATTAAAAGGTGCATGTACGGTTCCTAAGGGATAGAATTTGATCCTAATCAACCGACTTTATCGAGAAAGATTCCTTTTTTTAGGTCAAGATATTGCTAGTGAGATCTCGAATCAACTTATAGGTCTTATGGTATATCTCAGTACAGAAAGTGAGATCAAAGATTTTTATTTGTTTATCATGATCAAAAAGAAGGACAAAGACCAAAAGAGGGGAAGGTCGACCTTAAGCTCAAAACGAAAAGAACCGCGAGGGGCTAGAAAAGAGAGTACCACATGGCTATGTCTGTGGGACGACCTTCTATTTGGTCCCAGTAGAACAAGAAAGACGAAGATTGGAAAACATTAAGGAGTAGGTAGGCCTTAGCCTTCAAATCCACCTAGAAAGAAATACAAGAAGCTTCTATCATCGATTCCATTCCCATATGATTTTATGAAATGACATGCCTAAAACCATACTAAACTAAAAGGAAACTTTTCCCTCCATCCTTATATTTTTGTATGTAGTGAAAGGCCTTGCAATTGACATGAGAGTAAAGAACGAACGGAAGGCAGTAATAGACCTATTGGAGAAGGAAAGGAAGAGAGGTGAAGCCCAGGCCCTCAATCACAAAGACGGGGCGAAGGGCCTACTATGGATGAATCTCAGTTCCTATCTTGGCCATCATCATTGACGAAATTGAGTGATTCGGTCGGTATCGGTCAAGCACTCTTCGCTCTACTCGGTCACTGAGCGATAGGCAACTCGATATGAGGGAAATTCTTCTTCCAGCCCTTTTTCCGTTGAGAGAAGAACCACACTCAAACTCAAAGCTTTCTTTTCTGCGCTTAGAAAGCTGTCCGTCAAAGCTGTTCTTGGACTTCGATCAAAAAGGAAGTCTGCTCTCTCCTCTTTCATGTCCGAAGAATTCACTACTTGACTGACTTTGGGTTACAAACCTGATTCCATTGCCCGGGCAGAACGACCTTCTTCAACCAATTGCAAAAAGACAATAAAAGGGCGCAGGAAAGACTAAACCGAGGCATCTTCATAGTCAGAAGAGGGTTCCCCGCAATTCAGAGGGCTCAGCTCAGATCGAAGAAAAAAGCAAATAAGTCAGCCACCGAAAAGCTTTTTTGATTTGAGAGGGCAAAAAGGTTCGAAGGGCTTCGTTTCAAGACTATGCTATGGGAAGACTCTACTATTCCTAAAAGAAAGGACTAGCCCGGCAACATAGCAGCTTTTAGAGAAGGAAGAAAATCTTTCGACCTTCATGGGCTCTTAGATTTGAAGAGATGTTTTGTTAAAAGCTTTCCTTTCCAGCGGTGACTACTATCGAATCAAAGACTCCGAAAGAGGGCTATCAACATAGGTAGATTTCTTTTTCACTTATCACGCCATGCGGTTTGACCTGAAATGGAAACAAAGTATATTCTTTTTTACCTACTTGACGAAAGGTTTTTCTACACGCCCACCGTTACCGCAGGACGTTCTTTACTCAGTTAGAGCAACATCAAGAGAAGTAAGAGGACTGCGTTACAGTAACTCTAACTGTCCTATCCTAACCTAAGGCTCAAATCAGTGACCGAATGCTTCCCGTTAGGAGAAGCACCGCTTTTGTCTGTCAACTCGCCTCTTACTCTGCTCTGAGCTTGGTCCCTTTCCACCCGGTTTTGACGAACCTATGATTTGCGTGGGAAGCTCGACTAGGAAGGTTTAGGCGGCTTTCCTTGCTTCAATCCAAAAAAAACAACGAAGCTAGCTTAGCTATCCTCTCCTACCGTGTGTATTGGACAAAGAAGAAAGAACCCTCTCTAATGAAGAGTAGGACCGCATGAGACTCGATGGTAGTACCGGTGAACCAGTTCTAGCCAAGGATCGACGAAGACCGAAGAGAGCTAAAAGCAGGGTTGGAGCCTGGCAATGCAGCTCAATCTGAGTCTGATTCTTCAGAGTGTGTGATAAGAGTAACCCGAACCTTATGAAAGCGATAAGGACGAATCTGAGAATATGGGTTTCGGAGGGCAAGACTGACCCAACCCATAGGGGGGGCGTATCATTCCTTTCTTTAATTTAAAACTTCTTTCTTTCACTAGATGCTGAGCTACCTTCTTTTAGGCACGGAAAGCCTAAAGCATCTCTTTCTTCTGTTCACCGGAAATGCGGGTACGGGAGTAATTGAATCAGCAGGCTGTGAGCATCCTTTTCTTGGGTTGGGGAAGGGAGTTCGCGTTAGCTTTACTAACCTAGGAGAGGGCAAGAACCCGATAGAATAAGGAAATGAAGCTCTCTCAACTACCAGTGCAGGGGCAGGAGTGGAAGCTTAAGACAGAGATCTGGGATTCCCACTCTCTAGAGGTTCTAGTTGGGTTGGAGCTTTCCTCAGTACGACTAAGAAAGGGGATAACCAAGAGTGAAGAAGCTTGACTTGTCTGGCTTGCCTCTCGCTACCTTATACCTTCAATCGCTGGGGGCTTATCTTCTCAATGACGAAGCCTCGGAACAGAGGTTAGTAATAGGCTCGACCGAAGGGATCGGGTTACTCTTTCGCCCCGGATTGAGTCAATGCTTTCTTCCTGGAGCATCGATGGAATGCAGCGCAGTCGTCGACCTTTTCGAAACGTAGCTATGCGAAACCACAGAAGAAGAACTACGCTATTCACTACGCGCTATTGAAAAGAAGGTAAGGAGACGAAAATCACCTATATTGATCCTTTACTGCTTAGTCGAAATGAAAAAAGAAGATGATGAATTAAGTTAATATTCAAGCTCTTTGAAACGGTAAATATTCTCTCTTTTATCGGCGTAGAGCTTTCCCCGGGAGTGAATAACGCAGTAAAGCCAGTTAGTTCTTCTCAATTCTCTTCCTTTATCTATCTTCACTTATTCTATTTTTAGTTAGAAAGCCAGATCGGATTCATCAATAGAATAGCTTGGGTGAGTCTTTCCAACTTCCATGACCCTTAGGGCTGGCTACACTCCCTACCGCCCAGTCAATTCTCTGACTATCAGATAAAATAAAGCAAAGAAAGCAACAAGAGTGGAGAGAACAAGCTCTTCAAGCTCAGCTTCGGCAACAGCAACTCGAGAAAGCAATTCAGTTTGTGAGGAACCGGCCACTTCTTTATATACGTCACCATTTGACGATCTGTCTGTTCAGGCAGGTGCCACGGAATTGAGTACGGAATCAGAGATGGGGGACAGCAACGTCAAAGACTGAGGGAAATGAGTTCCGAGACTCATCTAAGTTCCCATCGGCCGTTTGCGGGATGGGGAAAATCAGAATAGAAGCTAAAAGCAACTGTCTCAATAGGCGCAAGGAGCGTTTACACTCGACAAGAGGTCTCAGAGCGACCCCTATGGTATGGTATGGCTAAGCTCCGTTCATAGCCGCACTGACGATCTGTCTTTAGTAGGTCGTCTATTCTTTCTTACCTCGGGATAGGAGTTCCTAGCCCCATTTAGTAGAGATCACCGGATCTTATTTCTTCTAAAAGAAGTTCTGAATCTTCCTGTTCCGGCCGGGGTCAGTTGAAGGCAAGAAAGGGCGAAGGACCAGAGGGATTAGGCTTCGTTCCTGCGTATTCCTTCCTTGCTCTTGGGTTCCTCCCCGCTCCACTTTTCTCTCCCCGTGCCCAGCTAACCAGCGCACCTTCACCAACCCATGTGTCCCGTTTCGGGGAGTCAGTCCTTCGATGAGCCGGATAGAGGGATAGAGATCACGCGCTCCATCTATCTCCTGCCGAACCACTTCGCTAGTCAAAATGGGTCGCATTCAGATAGCTTTTGGCTACTCCCTCCACTTATGGCCCAGTTGTAACCTTTAACCCCCTCTCTCTTTTGACTTTCTAACAGAAAAAGCCTTTTTCCCAAACTCTTCCATCCACCACGCGCCTTGCCTTGTACGATGCGCTCTGGCATCCCCTTTGTCCAACAAGTAAGGTCCTCTTGGGACCCTTCTTGCAACGACCTCTGTGCCGCAAGGGGCCATAATAAGTCTTCTCTCAATCTTGAATATCAAGCAAAAAAAGAAATGCGAATTCTTAGCTGATCCTCGATTGACTGATCCAAGACGGAATGAAATCGATTGACTTGAAACAGTCTATCTACCGTCTATTGACTTCGTCCTGCGGGCATCTTCAAACGCGATCGATTCTTTTGGGCTTTTCTCACTCTTAATAGGTATTCTCGAGGCGAGGTCAATGAGATGCTCTAGTCAAGCTCCTCTGCTCACAGCACGACTCTTTGTTTCAATCCGTCTTGAATGGTCCTCTTTCCGCGGCATCATCCTAATATTATGCTTGGCACGGTCCTCTTGATTCAATCTCAAAGGTCTTCGCGCGGCCTCTCTTTTTGTGAGAACATCGAGACGTGAGGAGTGAATAAGCCAATGAGAAAGCTGAGAAGCCGAACCCGGGCAGGGTGTGCAAAGGATAGAATCCAGCCGGGGTCTGGAAGATTGCCCTCACCACTTCAGTTCTCATAGAAGGAGAAGCTGTGAGCTAATAAGAAGAAGGCTCGCAAATCTTTATCCCCTAGCCCTGCTCCCCCGATGCCTTCTCCCGAGAATGAGATTGGAGAGGGAAGGCCCCGCCTCGCTCCCCGAATAGACGGATCTAATGACGGAACTAAATGCCCTGTTGATAGATAACCCCTTGCGGCTACCTGTTGATTGAGATTTAAATAAAGGGATGGTAAATTTCCAATTAGATCGAGATTCTTCTTTCTTGTTATGGATAGAGGTTAGCTTTGCCAGCTGTAACCGATGCTACAAAGGTTGAAAACGGAGATTCCTTGATGCCGTTCGCTTGACGTGAGGTCATTCCTTTCAACTAGCCTATACCCATCATATGAGGAGCTTTGGATCAAACCTAGCCTTTCGCAAGGAAGCCTGTCTGTCTGTACACACCTTATGACTCGAGTGTACCAAAAGAGATCGGATCCAGATTCAATACTTCCGGGATTTAGGGGTTGTTCTTCGCTGAGAGCTTCTTCACTCAATTACCAAGATTCAATCGACTTTCTTTTTCCGTTAATAAAAGAGAGGAGGTATAGCACCAGCCCTCAAGCACTACACCAATAATTGACAAGCTGGATAAGCCGGGTAAACTTCTCCCTCTGCTGCTACTGGATATCGACCTAAGAGATACTAGACCAGGTATGAAAGGAAGGGCTTAGTCTCCGTAGATGGAATGAGAATACACAGGAGGTTAACTCAGTCCTATTATTAAAAGAAGTAGCGCCTTCGCTTACTCATTCCTCCGTATGGCTTGGGGGTCGGCTTGCCGGACTGACCGACTAGTAGTGAGAATACCTCCCCTCCACATCCTCCGCCTGCTGCTTAGGGGTTGCTGGTGACGGTGCCATCCTCAGAATCCTTCCTATTCGGCTTCTGGCTTCAGCCTCAGATTTGTGCTGCCTTTCGGCCTTCGCTTGCTTCAATGTTGCCATGAGCTTGTTGGTTGACTGATCCTTTGTTTGATATGATCCTACTATAGAAGACGTTTACTTTTGACCTTCCTGCATCCTTTCCTTCTCCCTTTGGAGATGTTTAAACTATTGATTGCCGTGTTCTACTTGGCTTACAGAGATGTTTTAAAGTGTTTTCTTCTTATAAGCAAATAACGGCTCACGCTTTTTCACTGGATGTGCTTTTGAACGGGTCAAAGAACTATGAAATTGTTTTCTTCTTTCTTCAATTCAAACTTCAAACCTCGTAAGCCTTTATTTACTATTCCACCCGGTAAAAGCCAACTTTACGATTTACTGCTTCCAGTCTTTGCAATCCGTAAGTCCTTACTTGAAGCCCTAGGTAAGGTTTAAGTCTTCCAAGTAAAGTAATGCAGAATGGAATGGTTGATGGACTTGCTTTCTCGCCTTTCCGCAGGAACCTCTGTCTCACTTATTGACCTCTAATATAATCTGAGGGTAGCCCAGTCAGCTTACTCGCACCTATAGTGGCAGCGCCTTATTCCACTACGTATCTGTCTGTCTGTTTAAAGAAAGAAATTGGTTAGTTAGATCACGCAAGAACTGGCGTACCAAGGGAGATCTTTCGATCACTTAGACCCAAGGCACGTCTTCATCAAGCTCTCGAACAAAGAAAATATGCACCAAAAGAGAAGTTTTTTATTGAGGGAGTTTAGGGTTTTCTGCTGGAGCCATGATTTCCGTCTCTGCAATGGTGATCCAATGCATGCGCGGGTATCGCGACCCCATCTGCCTATTGTCTTCTTTTTTGAGTTTCGCCTGACGTCTCGACTTTCGGAATTGGCCTGACTGGTCCTACGAAGCTTGTCTCACGCCCCAACGTAGCTAGGGTTTGTGTAGAAGTCGGTCTTCTCAAGGAAAACCTCCAAAATCGTGTTTGGATTGGATCTACTGTGTATGGATCACCAGCAAGAAATCGTTTCTTTTTGAATACCTAAGTTCTGCACGCATTGCAGACGACAAGGTCATGCCCGTTACGAATGCAAAGTGGCAAATAAGGAACCTGGTGTCAACCCGTCACCGAGAATGGCCTATGTTCCAAGAACCAATGCTACCATCAGAACCTACCACTGAAACGATGCCTGCTGCTGATAATGCGGCTCTTGTTCAAAATGCACCTGCTGGTGTGGCTGAAGCTGCAAATAATGCTCCGGTTTTTTCTTTTTATTTTCATGCTAATAACCAAAGCTTTTAAGTAAGTGAGGGCTGCTATCATACTAGCGAGGAGGACACGGGCTCACTCTCTGTTCAACAGATAAGGGAATCCTATTAGGGAAAACTTGCCTTATCTCACTGCTTTCACTGGCTAACCCTACATAGCTTTACCAGTAGAGAGAAGGAGCACCCTTACTTTGCTGTGATGAAACAACTTTCTTTACACTTGATGGCTTGGAATACGATTATACGTCTAGATGGGGGCATTTCAGGTCTTTTCTTTCACTCGAGACGATGATAATTTGCGTAATGCGTAAGAAAGATTCTATGATGAGCCCGAACCTTTCCTCGGACACCTTAAACTTAAAGTCAAGTCAGTTCCTCAACCCCGTCTGTGGCTGTTGGTTAATTGGTAGAGGAGCACGATCAAATAGATATCAAAAACTAATGCATTTTGATGGCTAATCTATCATTGAGGGGAGACTTTGAGTTCAGTTAGATCTTACTTAAAAGATCATTAGATCGGAGGTTGGAGTGTCACTTTCCCCGGAACTTTCTGTTAGGATGTTAGCTTCTCTTCCCCCTCATTCCTGCCTTCACTCGATTCCAACATCAACTGGTTCTTAAAGAAGGTGGTCTGACCTTACTCCAATTCCCCTAGGGTTAGGGGGTAGCTGCAACAACATAAGATGGATAAGCAGGGGTCTTAATGTCTTTCGAATGAATCCTCCTCCCTTTGGAACTCTATAGAACCTTCTGTCCCTTCGGGTAGCTACTCGGATAAGCAGCTTAGCTCATTAGCTCATATCAGATTTAGCTAGACGGGTTGGTTTGGAACATCAAGCAAGATCTACCAGCAAAAGGTAAGTATCCGAAGACGTGATCCAAGGTTCCATTCTCCGGGGGTGTAAGCCTTCTTTCTCAATATCCTCATCTGCCCTATCTCCTTTTCACTCTATTGAAGTGGAGCTAATTGAAGACTCACATGGATGAGGCTATACCTATATTCTATCTTAAATAAAATGGGAGACGGAACCAGTTACAAGTAAATACTTGTTTACTCCCTAAAGGGAGAATTCCAGTAGTACCGATCAACCTTTCTGTGAAATCCTTTCCGCCGGTACATCATAAATAAGAAAAGAAGAGAAGCTTCAGTTTCTTGCTTATCTATGGAATATCGCATTGTTACTGGCCTTTCTTTCAAATCCTTTCCCCTGGTCTTGCCTCTCGTAAGGGTGTTGATATCCTCGATTCGACGAATCTTGTCTTTCGCGTGTTGAAATTTTCCTGGTGTGAAAAGTGAGCCTGAACTGACTTGGAAGTCCGATGAGTTTGCGCGACGGTTAAGGTTTACCTTGCCTCGAGAGCTGGGGCACGTGGTTGGTGCCCCGTCCTGGTTCGATTGTTCAGCAGAGCGATCAAAAGCGCGCGCGTTGAGCTTCAGTGGAAAAGGTTGTATTAAAGTATAGAAAAAAGATGTTGATTCTCATACCCTATGTCTAAAGCTGGCAAGAAAGAAGAAAACTCTTTATCTGGCGGTCTCGTATACGTATAGTTGATCACCGCTGCCAGAACCCCAAAATATCATAAGAGAAGTGCGAAAGATCTCCCCTTCTTCTTCTATCGGACTTCATAGCTCTAGCTGTAGTGATGCTCGCCTTATCTTCACTTCATACCATAAGGTCTATCCCTATCTCTGAGGCGGGTGGAGCTATTCTATTGCTATTTGGCATCTGCTTTTCTAATCTAAATCGCAGCGCTGTCGACGTCTATGATATGATCCAAAACCTTCTACATACCGAAACCCCTTAAACCACCTTCTAGACTTTCGGCGGAAAAAGAAGCCGAGCCTTACAGCAGGAGTTCGGGACTTTCCTTTCGCCTGCAACAAATCGTAAAGTCGTCGCGCCGGGCCCCGGTGTCGAGCGAAGCATCAAGAAAGAATTTCAATTGGATGAGAAATCTGGTTCGATGGCTGTTCTCCACTAACCACAAGGATATAGGGACTCTCTATTTCATCTTCGGTGCCATTGCTGGAGTGATGGGCACATGCTTCTCAGTACTGATTCGTATGGAATTAGCACGACCCGGCGATCAAATTCTTGGTGGGAATCATCAACTTTATAATGTTTTAATAACGGCTCACGCTTTTTTAATGATCTTTTTTATGGTTATGCCGGCGATGATAGGTGGATTTGGTAATTGGTTTGTTCCGATTCTGATAGGTGCACCTGACATGGCATTTCCACGATTAAATAATATTTCATTCTGGTTGTTGCCACCAAGTCTCTTACTCTTATTAAGCTCAGCCTTAGTAGAAGTGGGTAGCGGCACTGGGTGGACGGTCTATCCGCCCTTAAGTGGTATTACCAGCCATTCTGGAGGAGCAGTTGATTTAGCAATTTTTAGTCTTCATCTATCTGGTGTTTCATCCATTTTAGGTTCTATCAATTTTATAACAACTATCTTCAACATGCGTGGACCTGGAATGACTATGCATAGATTACCCCTATTTGTGTGGTCCGTTCTAGTGACAGCATTCCTACTTTTATTATCACTTCCGGTACTGGCAGGGGCAATTACCATGTTATTAACCGATCGAAACTTTAATACAACCTTTTTTGATCCCGCTGGAGGGGGGGACCCCATCTTATACCAGCATCTCTTTTGGTTCTTCGGTCATCCAGAGGTGTATATTCTCATTCTGCCTGGATTCGGTATCATAAGTCATATTGTTTCTACTTTCTCTGGAAAACCGGTTTTCGGGTATCTAGGCATGGTTTATGCCATGATCAGTATAGGTGTTCTTGGATTTCTTGTTTGGGCTCATCATATGTTTACTGTGGGCTTAGACGTTGATACCCGTGCCTACTTCACCGCAGCTACCATGATCATAGCTGTCCCCACTGGAATCAAAATCTTTAGTTGGATCGCTACCATGTGGGGGGGTTCGATACAATACAAAACACCCATGCTATTTGCTGTAGGGTTCATCTTTTTGTTCACCATAGGAGGACTCACAGGAATAGTCCTGGCAAATTCTGGGCTAGACATTGCTCTACATGATACTTATTATGTGGTTGCACATTTCCATTATGTACTTTCTATGGGAGCCGTTTTTGCTTTATTTGCAGGATTTTACTATTGGGTGGGTAAAATCACAGGTCGGACATACCCTGAAACGTTAGGGAAAATCCATTTTTGGATCACTTTTTTCGGGGTGAATCTTACCTTCTTTCCTATGCATTTCTTAGGGCTTTCGGGTATGCCACGTCGCATTCCAGATTATCCAGATGCTTACGCTGGATGGAATGCCCTTAGCAGTTTTGGCTCTTATATATCCGTAGTTGGGATTTGTTGTTTCTTCGTGGTCGTAACAATCACTTTAAGCAGTGGAAATCAAAATAAATGTGCTCCAAGTCCTTGGGCTCTTGAACAGAATTCAACCACACTGGAATGGATGGTACAAAGTCCTCCAGCTTTTCATACTTTTGGGGAACTTCCAGCTATCAAGGAGACGAAAAGCTATGTGAAGTAAAAGAAGAAAAGGTCGACGACTGCTACTAAGAACCTAACAGAACTTTTTCGAAAAGAAAGCCATGGTCGAAGCGGTGCGCTCATTCTGCATTTTTTTCGTTCAAAAGGGCACGAGAAAAAAGCAGCTGGATGTAATAAAGGAAAAAGACTTGCTAAGCTTGGATGCAGCAAATGAGATAGATTGAATGAAAGCATTGGATCAGGGCATCCAATCACAGGCGAAAGGCCCATCTTATTATAAGAGTTTTCCCTCTCCCCGGGCCTAGTCTGACTCATCAAGCTGCAATGCAAAAGTTGTCCTTTAAGCATTCCATTAGTGTTCATTGTATCATTGGCCTGTAATGAAAAACGATTCTAGGAGAGAAGTTCGTTATCTACGTTTCTTATCATTAGATGAGACAGTTAGCCGGATGAGTTCCAAAGACAACAGCCGATTGTCCCCGCGAAGGCACGCGCCCTCACGCTTTCGAGCAGAATATCCATACCTTTCTTTTAGTAGTGAATGAGATGCTTGACAATAACGCAAAATTCAGACATAACATATAAGGTGTAACACAATGCCTTAAGTGTGGGAGGTCAGCACTCTCTTTTGTCTTTTTGCCCAATATCTCCTTCGGGAAGGAGCGAAACCTTGACTAACCTTTCCCTACCGAACATAAAAGTTTGCATTGGGAGCCCCTATCATTTTTTAAAGAAAAGCAGTTAGTTGTAACGAGGTCTCCCGAAATGATCGTGAGAGGCACGTACCCAGCTGGGGATTCGAACCCGACTCTTCCAGGGCTTCTTCATGTTATAAGATGACGGCAACCGCTACCACCACTCCGAAAGGGCAACCTCCTCTCTCTATAAGATATAAGAATTTGCTCGAATACGAGAACGTAAGCGCTAGGTAAGTCTAGTCATCAACTAGACGTTTGGGTATAGTCGCGTTAGCGCTTTTCTGATCGCTTTGAAGCTTTAGCTCTCGATTCGCTCGCCATAACAAGCTGAGCGTCATGGTCGAACACACACACCCTTACCTTAAGGTAAGGCACGGTTAGCCGGTCAAGAGACAAGACTGGAGGACAGTCACAGACTCGCGTTTAAGTCAGAGTCTCAGCGAACAAACACTCACTTAATCGAAAGCTAAATAAGAAACTTTGGAATGGTAACGAAGATCGAAATCCTTCCTTCCGGCAAGGTCGAACAGTTTGTAAGGCAGAAAGATCAGACTCAGTTCGAGATTCCTTACGAATTAGGGTAAATCAAGGACCCTTTCTTCCTAATCAAAAAGAAAGCCCTGTTCTAGCAAACTCTGTCTTAACAGATGATTCTTTAGATTCGGATGGAGATGCTTTTGAGGGGCTTTATTTAGCTGTATGTTACGAAGCGTAGGGTCTTAACTAGAGCGGTCCTCTCGGAAAGATGTTGACCCCGTCACCGATGCTCTTGGCTTTCGTGTGTCACTGATTTAGCTTCCGATTGGGTCAGTGTGAAGCATTGGGTTTCTGCCTTAAGCTCGCCTGTGACTGTCCTACTCTCCCAAGTCAGTTTCGAATCTGGATGACCTACTGTTTTGACTACGTTACAGCTGGATCGGTTAGTTCTGGGATGATTGATGCCTTCCATACATCAGCATTCTAGAAGTACAGCTTTTGTTGTGTGTGTTCTTTCCAACTGGAAAGACTTGGCTGGCTGGCTAGCCCCTTCTTTCCTTATCTAATTACATAGATAGAAAAGTCTTTCTTGCCGGAGAGTGATAATTGAGTAACGATTGATTCAAGCCCGTCACAAGGTGCCAGAGTAGACTTCTAAGCAAGATCGAGTATAGAGTGAGGAAAGCCTTAGTCTGAAAACACAAGAAGTAGGTAGCCGTTATCAGTCCACCGAAAGTGGTCAATCAGGCTTCGCACCTTCCCTTACTAAGCTTTCAGTCCTAATAGCGACTTCCTTGCCTTAATAAGCTCCCAGGAAAGCCTGCTTTAGAATATAAGATTTTTTTATTTCTGCCACTCAATCAGAAGTGTTATACTAATAGGTTGATGCTTTCGCTTAAGCAAATGGTGCCTTTTGGTCCCGTCTCCTTTTGGGCCCATTGGTAGCATAGGAGAACCCGACGTAACTAGAGAGTAGTTGTCGGCAAATCAAGTCGACGATCTTTCCTTTTCCCGGAGCGCCTTCCTTGACGCGTCTGCGTCTGGTGCCTCGGAGCCTGCGGTATAGAAACGGATCTGAATCAATATCGAATGCAACCTCTCCCGCCGTGGAACTGTTTCCGTTTTTCAATCGAGGTATATTGTAGTTTCCTCGGGTCGTCGCCGCCCCACCCCTTTTTGACCCATAATCAGGTTTTTACCATCCCAAGATAATAGAAGAGGCAAAAGAAGACCCATACCATAGCCATAGATAGGTAGGAAGGGACAAGATTGGAATAGAATCAAGTTGGCAAAGCAAAACCACTGCTGAATCTGGACTAAGCCCTCACTCCACGGCTCCTCAGGTAAAGAGAATAGGAACAGATAGGAGCACTTAGACTTGGTTGGAGGCCTGACCTATCTATAAAGAGGCTTGTAGCTTCACCAGAATCAGATGCATATGCCGTGGATCATCGGCTTTCAATTCCGGCGTTCCAGAGCAGAGTAGTAGTGATTGGCAAAAGAAGCCTCTAATCCCAATGACTTTAGGTCTCCCTAAAGCTTAGGTCAGGGTGGGCACCGGGCAGTAAGAATATTCACCGACCAGTGTTCATATTGGAATGGGCTCCGCCGGAGCTAGGAGAACAGCAGCTCTTCCGAAAAAGAATCTGACAGTTTCAAGTCCATGGGAATCTTCCTCCTGGGATGAATTGCCTTCAATCATCTATCGAATTGGAATTCCCTGTCGAAAAAGGGGAAGGAGGAAGAATTGCGTTCTAGTGTCCTATTTGTCTAATCTAATAATTATTATTAAATTCCCCCCATTCAATAATTCGTATTCGTAGCGTCCGATTCCATTCCTGACTAGCGGACAGAAAGAAAGCAAGAATTCTTACTGCTCTACGATTAACTCTTCCGTTTAAGGTCAGGAGGTACGAAGTGACTTTCCTCGTTAGGACAGCCAGAAGGGCAGAGCTCTATGTTCTATTGAAAGCTGTCTCAAAAGAGCGCATTCGATTCCTCCTCGTACATTTCTATTAGATGCTTGAATGTCGGAAATCAGATATGGCAGCATTTATTTGGGCCTTAACTTAATAAAGAAGGATGGCTAGTTACTTATATTTATTCATACCGGGAATTTTGTCCCACTTTTCTTTTTCCTTCTATTCGGATCTTTCCGGCGAATGTTGAGAATGGTCTGTTCATGAAACTTCGGGTACCTTTACTATCGAAAAATGATGTTCCCAGGAGCAAAACCATCTAAGCCAAGATCGTGAATTCCTTTCACTAGCAGCCTTAATGCCGACAAAACATCAACAGGATCGGAATCAGGGAAGGCGGATTCCATAGTTGCCTCACAGCCTGCCTATTCGAGAACATCTGCTCGTGGGATCTGACTAAGATGACATTTGATCTCGGCCTGGCCTAGCGCTTGAAAGCATTAATTTCCATAAGCCGTCAGGGCAAGAAGGTCCTTAACAACCGATTCCTATTCTTTATATGTCATGTCACTTCCTCGTCCATTAACAAGGCAAGAGCAAATGAAGTCACCGCGCTCTTTCCCTCTCACCAGTACTTATCTATAAGGGATGGGGCGGAACCGGTTCAAACCAACAGCCACTTTCCTTAATGGCTACCCGCTTTCGAGTGAACTCTTGGACTGGCTGAAAGGGAAAAGGGAAACTGTACAAGGCATTTTCCACTCGTTTACGAATTTTTAAGGAAAGGATTGTTGCACTCTCTTGCTTGAATGAATCGACATTTGTGGATGGTTGTTTCTTTGGGATTATTTTATCTATATTTAGAACTACTGGATCAACTACTCTGGCTTTTAGCCTTTTGAACCAGTGGAACCCTACCCTAAAGTCACTCGCCCGTTCAAACTCTTCTGTCCATCCCATCTAAAGCCTTTCATCAGTGAATCCGGGGACAGCCGCTGCTTTATTTAAACAGCTAAGATAAGGTCTAAGACCGTCTCTTTTTTTCCACATCCTCATTCCTCCTTATTTCAGGATACTTTTTCTAATGCTACGGAACCAGCTTTCCCAATCAATAAATTCAAATTAAGGGGGCGCTCCGGGGGTCAATTCCCTCGGTGCGATGGGGGAGTTTGTTCCTCTCCCTATGGCCCGGATCGTCTAAAATGAAGTACGATCACCTCTTAGGCACCGGTTAAAGCGCTTCATTTAAATGCTTTAATTTAATATGGTTAGGTTTACCTAAAGTGAGTCTCTTGGTTTGAGATGCTCACTACTTAGTAACAGCTGAGTGCCCTACTAGACACTCCTTCGTGGGGTGGCTGTGGTCGAGTCCGATGTTCTGTCACAGTGTGACTTATTTTATCGAGATCTCTGTTAATTTCTGGATCTCCTGATGAGGAATCGGTGGAGAGTCCAGCCCCAGCAATGTGGTTGTGATTCCCTATCGATCGCTTCCGAAAGGGGTGAAAGGCGACCTGAAAGGAAATTAGTTATGAGAACTTTATTTGATAAGTTACTTACTTTGACATCCATCCGGTGGCAGAGAGTATTGGAAGACTTTCGGGTGATGGTGACTATCTTGAAAAAGATGGGCCTCTCACCCTGGACGGCTATACTAAGGAAGTTTGCATAGCAGGCTACCTTTTCTGCAAGAAAGTTCGACATCTGGTTAAGGGATCAGGACTTCTCTTCACCGCCTTGTATTTGAAGCAATGTAGTTCATCGCTCCAAATATGGCCGTTGGAAGAAATCTCCTGAGCTCTTGCCAGTGCCGATCTCTCTCACTAGGTCCGGGTGCCCTCGCATAATCTCGTCCTTTCATTGGAGGATGGTTTATAAGAGGGATGATAAAGCCGATCTGTTGGTTAAGTTATACTTGTCTTTCTTCACACTTAGTAAATTGATTAAGCTGTGTCCAAAGATAAGTAAGAAGACTGAAAAGTCTATAACCCAACCGGATCCAGTTTTATTGGTATTATTAAGGAGAAAATACCTGATCTCGTCAACCGATACCTGCCCGGAGTCTCCACCATTCCCTTAAACCAAGGGATGAAGTGGGTTCCGACCTGGAAGTCATTACCAACATTCAAACAAATGAATGACCTGCTGAGACAGAACGCCAGAGAGCAAGGAATTGGTTTCCCTTTCAAGGGTAGTATCAAGTCTTGCTTTCCTGCCGTATTCTTTGAATTATCAGCTTATACTTTCCTCCTTGAGTTTATACACTCTCGGGGGGAGCAGTGGTCATCAGGTATTCTCTGGCCTGAGAGAACTAGGTTCGCATTGGACCGTCAGAATATCTCAGGATCTGATTTAGATCAGTTTGAGAAGACATGCGGTCCGCAGCTGCCTAGCTATCGAGACCTGAGGATACCTCCTATTACAGGAAGGCTGGGTTGTACTTTTGAGGGAGGGGGTAAAAGGCGGATTTTCGCCATTGGGAACTATATCAATCAACGGTTGTTGAAGCCAGTCCATGACTGGTTGATGGATGTCTTGAGGGGGGTGCCCATGGATGGATGGTACTTTCCAAGCTCCTCTTTATAGGTTGGCTGGCAAACAGGATTGTTATTCATTTGACCTAAAATCGGCTACCGATCGGTGGCCGATTTGATGGTTCTTTTAGATTATGCAATACCTGTTTGACCGGTCGTTTGCCTCCGCTGTTGTGAACTCGGCCCTCGCGTGCAACATTTTTTAAATACGCCCGGAGGGCTGTCATTTCCTTCATCGCGGGGCAGCCTCTTGGCTACTATTCATCCTGGCCCCTTTTCGCACTCTCTCACCACTTGTTGGTGTGCAGATCAGGTGCATCCAGGGATGAAGTTCGACTCCTATGCTGTGCTAGGGGATGATGTGGTCATCGCTGATTCCTCAGTGGCCAAGGTCTATGAGCGGGCTCTGGAGCAGTTTGGTGTAATGATCAGTTACCAAAAGTCTCTGATCTCTAACACTGGCTGCGCAGAGTTTGCAAAACAGTTCCGAGTCCACGCTCTAAGGAAGGACCTTAGTCCAATCTCGGCGAGAGCCTTGATGAATTTCTTCCACCCTTACGGTCTGATTAGTATCGGTCAACGCTACGGCTGTTGCCGATTTTCTACTCTAGCCCGTGTGTGGGGGGGCTGGTTTTCGGACACTGGCTACTATCGCGACCAAATTAAAGTTCGAGAGGTTGTGGCAGACCAAAACTCTCCTTCGTCCAGAGGGCTTTGTCCCCTGACATCAGGGAGTTCTTTGAGGCACCTATCGTATCTTCTTCATGGAAGACCGTAAAGATTCAAATCTTGTTCGGTTTGGTCTGATGTGGGGATTGTATGATTTGGTGGGGTCCTTGGGACTTGGTTGGCTTTCTTACTCCTAGCGTCGTCGATGACTCCTTTCCTAAGTCAGTGATTATGATGAAGGAGTAGTTCCGTAATCTTTCTGCTATTCTATTAGGATGTTTCAGCTGTCTCTGTCCTTATGGCATATCCGAGGCTGCGTCTTTTATCTCTGGTCTTCGCCTTTGGCTTCCTTCCGCCTTGCTTACTTCGTAGACAACCTCAAATATCATATACCCAACTGGGAGCTCATGCTAAGACAGCCCTGCCTCCCTCCAGCCTGACCGCCTCGCCTTCACAGTTGACGAAACGAGTTGCCTTTCTCCCTGGCCTCCAACTAATGGCCCCGCCTTCCGAGTAGCCGGACCGACCGACTCAAGCTGTAGAGGCCCCTTACCTTAGGTAGCCAATCATTATCAAGTAAGGAAGAGCACCTTACCTTAAGGAAACTGAAGATAGCTCAATAAATGGGGAGAGTTACGAGAAGGGAAGGGCTTCATAGCTCCTTACTATAGATAGGCGACTAAGGTAAAACCCCACCTTTTAATCTGACTAAGAAGTAAGGCCCGGAAACGGCTCCAATAGGGCACGTCCATCGCCGAAACAGGCCGTAAACGCCTCCGAGAGCGTTTGTTATAAGCCGAAGGAAAGGTCGCTCGGAGATTAGCAGAGTTTATGTAATCTGATCCAGCCACAACTCCAGCAAGAGTAGGCTCTGAAGAATGAAAAGACGTATAAGGGCTAAATCCATTTCATGCAGTTTTTTGGGGAAAGATTTAGACAACCAACGACGTTAGCGACGAGTTCGCACCCCCTGCAAGATCACGTTTTTCATCAGCCACTACTATTCTTTCTGCCAATCCTGAATCCGAAGTACGGTAACATGGAAGTAACATAAGCAGATTCAAAGACAGAAGCGGAAGAGGCAGAAGTCCAATCCTTAATATATATTGCCGAAACTGGGCAAGCGAAGTTAGTTAGCTTTATTTGAATTCTTTAATGTCCTCAGGGCAAAGCCAGGCACAAACTGAAAAAGGAGAATTGGAATTTTCCTTAAATCTGCGGCGCCGGATTTTAGCTAATGAACAAAGGGGGGCTGAACGACAAAATGGAAGTGTCTTTTCTGGTAAGGCTAAAGACGAGACCCAGAAAGTTCCGGCATAGTAGCGCGCCAAGCAAGCGAAGCAGCAAACGAAGACACCCAGTACAGCAAGTTACAGCCCCCTAGGAAGAGGGTAAGGC